TACTACAATAGTGTATTCCATGGCCCCCTCTTCATGGAAAGTAGTTACTACTTGAGCCACGGAGGATGCTCTTTGACCGATAGCTACATAAACACATATTACATCTTGCCCTTTTTGATTGAGAATTGTATCTGTGGCTACTGCTGTTTTGCCAGTCTGTCTGTCCCCAATAATTAACTCTCGCTGACCGCGCCCTATGGGGATCATCGAATCGATAGCAATAAGCCCTGTTTGAAGGGGTTCATATACGGAACGCCTGGAAATTATACCCGGAGCAGGAGATTCAATTAAGCGAGATTCCGAAGCTACAATTTCGCCTCTCCCATCAATAGGTTTAGCCAGAGCATTTATAACACGACCCAAGTAAGCCTCGCTCACGGGTATCTGAGCAATTCTTCCTGTTGCTTTTACAAAACTTCCCTCTTGTATCATCAACCCATCGCCCATTAATACAATCCCAACATTTTTGGATTCCAAATTCAGAGCAATACCCCTAGTCCCTTCTGCAAATTCGACTAATTCACCTGACATTATTCCACCAAGACCTATAATACGAGCAATCCCATCCCCCACTTGAATTACGCGACCGATATTCTCAATCCCTACTTTCCTATTATATTGTTCAATACGTTCGCGGAGAATTTTATGAATTTCGTCGACTCGAAGGGTTGCCATTAGTGTTTCTTGACTCTTTTTTTCGGAAGCAAGGGGAAAAATAATGCCTAAATTCTAAACGAAAGTAGAAGTTCAAGGTCTAATTAATTTAATTATTTCTTTGATTCTATGGCCCCTAGAATGCCAATATTAGCACGAATCGTACGGAAATGTAACTCGGTATTCAAACAACTATTCAGAGTTCCTAGAGCTCCTTGTACGGCCTGTTGGAAAACCCGTTGTCGGACCTGATTCATCGCCCTTTGTTTTTCAAAATAAAGGATTTCATTTTTAGACTTTTCTAATTGTTCCAAACTAATAGAAGTAGCATTAATCAAATTTTCTTTTTCTCGTTCTATCTCAGAGTATCCATTCATTCGATACTCATCCGCTTCTAGTTCGACTTTCTGTAATCGAACCCGAGCTTTTTCGAGCTGCTCAATGGTCCCTCTACGCAATTCTTCCGAATTTCGAATAGTACTCAAGATTCTCTGTTTTCGATTATCTAATAAATCTTTTAATGAAAGTAGATTATCTTGCTATTAAGTTTACAATTTTTATGATCTCTTCCCGAACCAAACATGAATCTTTCGATTCATTTGGCTCTCACGCTCCTTTTTTTTCTTTTTTTGCTATGGCTATTTCCATATCTTTTTTTTTATGTAATGAGCCTATCCTCTATCTTCTCTTTTCTGTTTATATTTCAATATACCGAAACCCATATTAAGAATATAAGACTAGATAAATATTAAGAGGACTCTTCCGCCTAGATAAAAATCTATCATGGTCAGCAAAGTTGTTTCTTTATTTGTATTTGCCCTTTAGTTAATAATTTCAATTTCATTAAGAAAAACTAACTAAATAAATGGAAAATGAAAATTGATAGAATTCTTTTTTTTTTCTTCAAATCCAAAAAATTTCTCTTTTTTTTATTTTATACATAGGTCGTCGATTCGGCATTGGATAAAAAAGGGCAGGGTGCCCTTCTAGTAAATAGTTCAAACCATTTTATCGATATGAGTGTTTTATATCAGATAAATTCTACATTAGCTATTTCCCGTTTAAAGCATTTCGGTACTAATACTAATATAGTTGTAGAAAGAGTACCCCTTTTTGCCTGGACTTCAAGCAGTTTAGCTTTAACCGTGTTAATGGTCTCACATTATTGGTCTATAGAGAATCAAAGTTGATTTACCAATGAGTCGCGAAATGCTATGGTTCTTCCATATGATTTCTGAATTTATTCAGAAGTAATTCGTCGAGATCGTGCACCTTTTTCTTATTTATCCAAAAAATACTAAAAAATATTTTAAAGTGCAGCCGGATAGATCCAATCTATTCTTGAAATAGACAACTCGCACACACTCCCTTTCCAAAAAAAATCAATACACCAACCACTACAGTTAGATTTATTAGATTTGTTGCTAAAATATCGGTATTAAGCCCGAAACTCCCAGCGGATGGCCAGTGAGCTAAAAAAACGAAAGAATGGGTTACATTTTTCATATGCTCTCCTCTTATAGATAGGACGAACAAAGAGCAAAGTTTTTCGATCACTTACTTCGCTCGCCCTTTTTTGATCGGTTTTTTTAATGTAATTTTTTTTAATGCAAATAGATTCAATCTAATAATTTCTTTTAGATTAAGTCTTAGGTCTCGTTTGACCTGTGAAAGACTCCTTTGTTGAAATGTTCCAAAAATTCCTAAAATAAAAGGAAAAAGACTTTCCACTGTCCTAAACTAAGGACGGGAAGGAAGAAGGCGAGCATATCCTCTAAATTGATCATCCTCAAATCAGCCCTTCCTGGGGTGGGGTATTGTCTGTCCCGATAAATAGGTAATTCCAGGAGTAATAAATAGGAGTAAAGTATTGATATAATTGGAATTGCAGAAGCAAATACCAATTTACTAAAAAAAGAAAAAAGTATCTAATCTAAAGGACTCATTTTCTTTTTTAGGATTAAACAAAAGGGTTCGCAAATAAAAGCGCTAGTGCCACAACTAGTCCATAAATTGTTAAAGCTTCCATAAAAGCTAGACTAAGCAATAAAGTACCTCGTATTTTACCTTCTGCTTCTGGCTGTCTCGCAATACCTTCTACAGCTTGTCCTGCAGCAGTACCTTGACCAACTCCAGGCCCAATAGAAGCAAGCCCTACGGCCAATCCAGCAGCAATAACGGAAGCAGCAGCAATTAGTGGATTCATGGTGAGTTCCTCGTGTCAAAAAAAAAAGAAATGGTTAAGGATACAATCAACCAAGAAATTCTTACTTCTAAGCTCTATTGGGGAGAAGTAACTAAAAAGTACAAATTGAAATGATAATCTGAATTGTCCGAACTACTTCGAGATCTCATTTTTAGTTTCTAATCATTAGAGGTTTGTGTAAATCCATATGATTCTCATTATTCTATTTCTCTTTCTTTCCAACCAACCACTCTTTCATTCCATTCTTCTTTCTTTACTCTTCGATATCCTTGAGTTCCTATTTTTTCCCCTATCATCTAATCCATAATAAAAGACGAAATAGAGGAAGAACCCCTATTGAAATCGACCTAATCCAAATCCAATAGGAATTAAATCAAGATATACAATTGATAACAATATGCTGCATAGAACTGGATATGGAATCCAATTCCATATAGAGGGAATTCGATATATCGGATTAGATAATGAATCTAACTTAGGAATATATAATATCCCATATACATTTGTTTCTTCTATTTTGCGTATTTTCTCATTTTCTATTGATGAATCGGATTCTAAAATCATTCCTTAAAAACCCGCACAAAAGATGACTGGACTTATAGACATTAAGGATATAGATCTAGCCTGACTCCGCCCCCCTTAATGCATATATACTTTGACAATTCCGTAATATAGTCTATTCTCTCTCCTACAACTCTAGGTTGTATATTCATACGCATTTCTAACTATTTAGTTTTCCAACCAAGCGGATTATCTGGAACCATGCATGAATTGAGCTAAGCTAAAAAAAAAGACTATTTTGAAAACTAGTCAATTCAATGATGACCTTCCATGGATTCACCTATATAGGCTGCGGCTAACGTTGCAAAAATAAGAGCTTGAATACCGCTTGTAAATAATCCAAGAAACATGACCGGTATAGGGACTACTAAGGGGACTAAAGAAACAAGAACAACAACGACTAATTCATCCGCCAATATATTCCCGAAAAGTCGAAAACTAAGCGATAATGGTTTTGTGAAATCTTCTAGGATGTTAATTGGTAAAAGAATTGGAGTTGGTTTAATATATTTCTCGAAATAACTCAATCCTTTTTTGCTAAGACCCGCATAAAAATATGCCGCTGATGTGAGTAAAGCTAAAGCAACAGTAGTATTTATATCATTCGTGGGTGCTGCTAATTCCCCATGGGGTAACTGTATAATTTTCCAAGGTAAAAGAGCACCCGACCAATTCGAAACAAAAATAAAAAGGAACATAGTTCCAATAAAGGGAACCCAGGGACCATATTCTTCTCCAATCTGAGTTTTGCTCAAGTCTCGAATAAACTCAAGCACATATTCGAAGAAATTCTGACCGTCGGTCGGGATGGTTTGTGGATTCCGAACAGCTATGATAACTGAACCTAGCAAGATAGTAATTACGACCCAAGAAGTGATGAGTACTTGGGCATGAATTTGGAAACCTCCTATTTGCCAATAGAAGTGTTGGCCTACTTCTACACCCGATATATCATAAAACCCCTTGAGTGTTTTAACGGAACATGGTATAATATTCATATTGTCCTCTGATAAAAATTGAACTTCAAAAAAGGAATTCTTTTGATTCAACCATCTCTTTCTCAACTCAGCAACTTGAAGTATTAATCTTATATTTAGGATACCAAGAAATCACATCAGATGATAATATATATCAATACCCTCTAATATATATCAATATTCCCCTTCTTTTATCTATGCAAAACAAAAAAGAATAGTAAGTGATCCCATAAATCTACGCAGTTACCCAAGAATGAACTATTCTTCTTAATCAACGATTTCTTATATAGAGAGAACGGCCCTCACAAATTGCAAATACTAATTTGTTAAGAATCAATCGAATTGAAGTCATAGTGTCATCGTTGGCTGGAATCGATATATTTGCGAGATCTGGGTCACAATTTGTATCGACTAAAGAAATAGTAGGAATCCCCAAAATGGCACATTCCTGAAGAGCTATATACTCTTTTTGCTGATCAAGGACGATCACAATGTCCGGCAACCTCGTCATATATTTGATCCCGCCGAGATATCTTTGCAAGGTAGATAATTTTCTCTTCAAGATTGCCACATCTCTTTTTGGGAGATGGTGGAATTTTCCCATCTTTTCTTCTGCTCTTAAGTCTCTAAATTGAGAAAGTCTAGTTTTCGTAATCGACCAATTCGTTAACATACCACTGAACCACTTTTTATTAACATAATGACAACGAGCCCTTATTGCAGCTGATGCTACTAAATCCGCTGCTCTTTTTTTGGTACCAACAATTAAAAAGCTTTTTCCCTGACTTGCTGCATCAAAAACTAAATCACAAGCTTCTGATAAAAAACGAGCCGTTCTAGCGAGATTTGTAATATGAGTACCTTTACGCTTTGCCGAGATGTAAGGGGCCATTTTAGGATTCCATTTCTTAATACCATGACCAAAATGAACTCCCGCTTCTATCATCTCTTTCAAATTGATGTTCCAATATCTTCTTGTCATTTTTTCCACACTTCCTTTTGATTTTTTCTTTTTTTTTTCATCCTACCATTCCATTACGGAATTTATTTCTTTTTTTTTTTTGAAAATTAAGAAAGAGCCGAAATAGCTTGAAATAAATAATAATTGTTCCGATGTAACCTTCCACTGAGAATTGGCTATTGATACATGGTATAAACGTAACCTTAATGAATTAACTGACTTCTTTTACTTATTAAAATAAAAATCTAAAATCTGACCTGTTAGTGTTCTAAGGTCAAAAGTCTAGTTTAAATAAAAAAATCTGCTTTATGTATCCTTAAATCGTATAAATGGGGGTTCTGATGTCTCATAGAAATTGTTTGTTACATCAGAATCAGAAGAAACTAATTCTGTATGGAGAAACAAAATATCTCTCATTTCCGACGCGAATAGATTTTTTTTTTGAATTTCGAAATAAAGGTTCTTGTCTTGTGGGGAATGATGCACAAATTTTTGGAATCCGGTACCAACAGGTATAATCCCCCCCAGAACTACGTTTTCTTTCAGGCCTTTCAACCAATCAATACGACCTCGTAGGGCAGCTTTTGCTAAAACTCGAGCAGTTTCTTGAAAACTTGCTTCAGATATGAAACTTTGGGTATTCAGGGAAGCCCTTGTTATTCCCAATAAGATTGCCCGATAATAGACCGATTCATCCAAAGCTCGTCCTGCTCGTTCTGCTCGTAATAGTCCGATTAATTCCCCAGGTGAAAAAACATTAGACATTCCATCTTCGGAAACCCGCACTTTTGATGTTACTTGGCGTATAATAATCTCTATATGTCTATTATGGATCTGTACCCCTTGGGATCGATAAACCTTTTGGATCTTATTAACCAAAGAGATACGACTTTGGGCTATGGTTAGCTCAGCTCCAATCAAGAATCCCCAGGGGACCCCAAGAATTCTTGGTATACGCTCATTCCAATCCTCAATTCTCCTTTCGAGATTCGGCGATAGTGAATCAATTGAACGCGCTTCAAAGATTTGTTCTACTTTTGGAAGACCTTGCGTTATGTCACTAGATCTCGATTTTTCATATATAAACGTAACTAACCTATCTCCTTTGTAAAGGATTTCTCCATAATGACCATGAACAGTTGCTCCTGTAGTGGCCAAATAAGGCTTAGCTGCTCTTATAACAAAGGAATCAATATTAACAATGAAAATTTGACCAGATTTTTTTATGTGCGATTTAAATAGACATACATTTTCGCAAATAAATTGTCCAAGGTGAATTATTGCCGATGTCTCCTCCCAAGAATCATGATGGAGAAAGTGCCAATTCAAATGGAATGGATCCAACATGATGTTACTATCGAAATTCGAAATCCTTTGATTTTCATCTATTAAAGAGTATTTAAGCCCTTGAAGTACTTGGAGGGTTTGTTTCAAATTGTCAAGGAACAAATATTTTTTTAACAGGATCTGATTATGCGTTAGTAAATAGTAAGATGAAGAAAAATTCGATATACTAGGTACAATAGCGGCTAAGGGCCCAAAAATATCTCGAATAGGAATTCTAGGATTCGATTCTTTTACCGCATTGGGATATTTCGAATTCTTGAATAAACCAATTCGAGAACAGTTGGATGCCGACAAAATCATCAAAGATTGGTATTCTTTATTTCGATTCAACAAGGTGCCAATAGCTTCTTGATGTTGGCTAAGTGATTGAATCTTCGCCTTGGAATAAAAGGAATTGGTGCGATCTAACCTATTATTGGGAATCGGTCCTGCACTTGTCCTATCATACCTTCTTCGTGTATACGAAATAGTGGACTTGACTAACTCAATTCTTAGGAAATCGCGAATCAGATCATTTGCTCTTACCTCAACAAGGGAAGCACGAGCCTCCTCTTTTTCTTCTTGTTCCCAATTCACTACTAAGCAAGTTCGAACAAATTGACTATTCGTATGATAAATTCTTTGAGTTAACTTGCTATTTTCATGAGAAATAAAATTGACAAGTCGAAGTTGGAAATTATCCTCTTCTTGCAAGAGATCTTGCGGGAAAAGTGTTGCTAAATTTCTCCCTTCGTCCATTTCATATGCGACTGCAGGTCGAACCGAAACAAAATACTTTTCCTTGCTCTTGAGAATTTTTTTCCGTTGAACATAGACCCAATTTTTCCTTTTTTTTGATTCCTTAGAATCTTTCTTTTCTCTTTCTGGTGGTATCAAACTACCACCTAATATCTTATCCGCCTCTTCAGGAAAATGCATATCTCCGGAAAAGATTTTGAGTTCCGTATGGCTTTTTTTTCTCTTCACTCGGACCAATCCACCTAGTCGACTTCTTGTATTTTTTGTGAGTTGTGTATCCACTCCAATGATACTATTATCAAGTACCTTTAGGGATGAGGATCTCGGCAAGATATGCAGTTCTTGAAGAATGAAAAAAAACCGATCTAGTTCTTTTTGGTATTTTAGACTAAATTCTTTTGTTCCTCGATGCTCAATCAAACCCTCTTTTTTTAAGATGGAATCTTCCTCTGGGCTCCCGTATTCGTCCTCTGAGTCTTCTTCTGAGTCTTCCTCTAAAGTCCCATATTCGTCCTCTGAGCTTTCCTCCGGGCTCCCATATTCGTCCTCTGAGTCTTCCTCTAGAGTTCCATATTCGTCCTCTCGGGTTCTATATTCGTTCTCTGGGCTCCCATATTCGTCTTCTGAGTCTTTCTCTCCAGTCCTATATTCATCCTCTAGGATCCCATATTCGTCTTCTAGGGCTTCATATTCGTCCTCTAGGATCCCATATTCATCTTCTAGGGTTTCATATTCGTCCTCTCGAGTCCTATATTCGTCTTCTAGGGTTTCATATTCTTCCTCTCGGGTCCTATATTCGTTCTCTGTCCCATATTCGTCCTCTGAGTCTTCCTCTCGAGTCCTATATTCGTCCTCTAGGGTCCTATATCTAAATTTAACAATTCCTGAACCCTTTTTATCTTTTCTGTATCGTGGATCGTCAAAATAAGCAAAAATAGTATTTCTACGTAAAACACCCATAAAGGGTATTTCAATCGAAATCCCCAAACAGGATATTAGTTCTTTCTCTTGTTCTTGATGATATTGTAATGGAATGACGAACCCATTTCTTCGCTTTTTCGCCAACAAATCCGAATTATCTTGAAGAATAGAAGGATAGACAAAATTCCAATGGCCATTGGACATGATTCGATCCGGCGTTGAATAATCAAGAATTTCCCTATCTTTTTTACCAAAAGTATCCAACAGTCTATGTCTTACTTGATCATTAGCCATTGAGAGGTCAAAGAGATATCTTCCGTCAACAGAAAAAGAATAAGTATTCATTTGATCTTGATCCTTGTGGAGCGAAAAAGACGCTATACTGGATCTGCACATACTTACTGACAATATCCATAAATGGCTTGTTTTTGGTAATCGACGAAGATTACCATATTGATATTCGGGCGCATGGTAAACATCAGTACTCCAGTGCATTTCCCCGTCTGATTCGGAATAAATATGCTTTTGTACTTTTTCTTTAAAATGCAAAGTGGACGTTCCGGCACGAATCTCCGCAATTACTTGTTCGGATTCTACATACTGATCATTTTGCACTAGAATCAAGCTTTTTGAGGGAATATTCACACTATATAGAATATCCTGACTCTGAATAGTTACATGCAAGTCTATATAACATAGAAAAGCAGGCTGCCCATGACGGGTACGTGTGGGGTGAACCAAATCTTCATTGAATTGGATTTTTCCATTCGAAGGGGATCGTACAAGGTCGGCAGTACCCCCTGTGAATACTCCGCCAGTATGAAAAGTTCTTAATGTTAGTTGAGTCCCTGGCTCCCCAATTGATTGACCTGCAATAATACCTACGGCTTCCCCCAATTCGACCAGATCGCCATGAGTGGGACTCCGACCATAACATAATTGACAGATCCAAGATGTGCTCCGGCAAGTAAAGGGGGTTCTAATATATATTGGTTGTGCTCGAAATGGTTGTGCTCGAAAGGCAGTTATGAATCGATTGACTAATCCAATTCCAATATCTTGATTTCGAGCGGCAATGCATCGTGAACCAATATATATATCGTCTGCTAATACACGACCAATTAGTGTTTGGACAAAAAGTTTTTCCGTCATCCCATTTTGAGGACTCAAAGAAATACCTTGGATAGTACCACAATCTCTTCTACGCACAATAATATGTTGAACTACTTCAACAAGTCTACGTGTAAGATATCCAGCATCCGCTGTTCGTACAGCAGTATCTACAACCCCTTTGCGGGCTCCGTAGCAGGAAATTATATATTCTGTCAAAGAAAGTCCCTCGCGTAAATTGCTTTGAATAGGTAAATCAATCATTTGTCCTTGAGGATCCGCCATTAATCCTCTCATACCTACTAATTGGTGTACCTGAGATGCATTTCCTCTGGCTCCTGAAAAAGACATTAGATAGACTGGATTAGAAGGATCCGTTATCCGAAAATTCGAATTCATTTCTTGTTTCAAATATTCACTTGTAGCATACCATATCTCAACGGATTGGCGTAATTTTTCTACCGCGTGTACAGCCCCATAATAATAGTGTTTCTCCAAAAGAAAACTCTGTTGTTCCGCGTCTTGCACTAACCATCCCTTAGATGGTATTGTTAAAAGATCCTCGATTCCTAATGAAATCGATGTAGTAGTGGCTTGATGAAAGCCCAGAGTCTTTATTTGATCCAGTATATGGGATGTATATCCCATTCCGAAATGATCTATTAATCTGCTAATAAGTCGTTTCATAGCAGTTCCGTCTATCTCTTTATTATGAAAGACCAGATTGGCCCGTTCCGCCATACATAAGTACCCCCTTTTTCGGCTGAGTAGGATTCGACAATTGCTGAGTAGGATTCGACAATGGGCCTGAGTCAGTGATTCGAAAATTTAATTAACTTCCTTTCCTTAATCTCAATCTGGATTCGCGCGGCAAAAATGATGATACTAGCGAAATCGGAATGCCCCCCGAAAGGGAGGGGCATCGCCGAATCTAACTTCCTTGTTTAGATAGTGTATGAATAGGCCTGACTAAATCCTTGTATGGCTTCCTCTATTTCTCTATAAAAAGAAATATGACCAAGAGTGCTTCGAATGTATATAGAACGGATTTCTTTTTTTCTATTTCCCACTATTAGATAGTGGGCATAAATCTCATGATAAGTCCCCAAAGATTCATATTGAACTTCAATCGGAACTTCTCTTGACCCAATGACGCGTTGATCTAGTTTCCATCGGAGCCACAAGGGACTGTCTAAACTGATTCGTTTCTGTCTATAAGCTCCCAGTGCATCATAGGAATTAGAAAAATGGGGTTCTTTATCTTTTGTATACTTATAATTATTATTATTGTAATTTACTTTTTGATTTGGATAGTTTGCGCAACTATTATATCTATTTGCACAAATACCCCGACGGTTTCCAATCGTTAATACATAAAGTCCGATAAGCATGTCTTGGGTCGGTACGCAAATAGGATCCCCAATAGCGGGAGATAGGAGATTCATATGAGAAAACATAAGTAAACGGGCTTCCGCCTGAGCTTCCAAGGATAAAGGTAGATGAACAGCCATTTGATCCCCATCAAAGTCCGCATTGAAACCCTTACACACTAATGGGTGTAAACAAATAGTACGCCCCTCCACTAAAGTAGGTTGGAAGGCCTGTATGCCTAATCTATGCAGGGTAGGTGCTCTATTCAACAGTACAGGATGTCCCCGCATAACTTCTTGAAGTATTTCCCATACAATGGGTTCCTTTTCCCAAATTTTCCTTTTAGCAATCCTGACATTAGAAGTAGCGCGTTTCGTGATTAAATCGCGAATTACAAATAGCTGAAAAAGCTTTATTGCTATCTCTAGAGGTAATCCACATTGATGTAATGAAAGCGAAGGACCCACAACAATGACAGAACGCCCCGAGTAATCGACCCGTTTTCCAAGCAGAGTCTCGCGAAACCTTCCCTCTTTACCTTCAATTACATCTGAAAGTGATTTGTATACTTTATTGTGACCATCCCTCGTTGGTTGCCCGCGGGACCCACTATCAAGAAGTGTATCCACGGCTTCTTGTACCAATTTTTCCTGGCACATTACTAAATCTGCTGGCGCTAATTCACTTCTTTTTAATAGATAGGCAAGGTTGTTGTTCCGACGAATAACTCTCTTATAAAGTTCATTAATATCCGAAGTCACTACTTTATCCCCAGACCTATAAACAATGGGTCTCAATTCGGGAGGAAGAACTGGTAATAAGCACAAAACCATCCATTCTGGTTCTACATTTGTTTGAATAAAATGTTTCGCCAATTGCATGCGTCTAATCAAAAAAACTTTTCTTATTCGTCTTTTTCTATCTTCCCATTCATCTCCACTATACCCCTCGTCTTCTAATTCCTTCCATTCGACCAAGGAATTCTCTATAATAATTCGCAAATCCAAATCTGCTAATTGTTCTCTAATAGCACCTGCTCCTGTCGCAATTTCCCGATTTCGAAATGTTGCAAAGCCTGGGGTAGAAAAAAAGGGAGAAATGCTGTGGTTACAGGATGCAATTTCATCTTCGAATAAACCTCGTAATCGTAAGAAAGTAGGTTTTTTAGCGCTGGGCCTAGCAAAAGAGAAATCGCCGTATACTAGGCCCTCCAATTTCTTAAGGGGTTTATCTAAAAGGTTCGCGATATAACTAGGAAGACCTTTCAAATACCACACATGAGTCGCGGGACATGCGAGTTTGATGTATCCCATTTGATATCTTCGTATCCGAGAATCAACAAATTCTACCCCGCATTTTTGGCAAAATCTTTCCTCTTCGTTTTCAGCTCCGCTCGCTCGAGAATTTCCACAAGCACAAATTCCGCTTTTTATGGGTCCAAAGATTCTTTCGCAAAACAATCCATCTTTTTCTGGTTTATCGGTTTTATAATGAAAAGTAGAGGGCCTTGTGACTTCGCCAACGACTTCCCCATTAGGTAGGTTTTTGTTAGCCCAAGCCTTTATTTGTTGAGGGGAAACGAGTCCAATTTGAAGTTGTTGATGTTTATATTGGTCAATCATAAATAAGAAAAGAATTTATATTTATTCCGATCAAACTTCCTCCCTATTAACCTGGAAGTTCTTCTCAGATACAAGGAAATGATTCAGTTCTAGAGCCAAAGATCGTAGTTCTCGAACGAGCACTCGAAAAGATTCTGGAGGATACTCGTGATTAGGTACTCTTTTTCCCCAGATCGTAGCATTAAGTATTTCTTGGCGAGCTATAAGATGATCAGATTTATAAGTAAGTATCTCTTGTAAAATATGAGCAACACCAAATCCTTCTAAAGCCCAAACTTCCATTTCTCCTACTCGTTGTCCCCCTTGCTTGGCTCTTCCTCTAACGGGTTGTTGTGTAACAAGTGAGTAGGGCCCAGTAGAACGTCCATGGATTTTCTCATCAACTTGATGAATTAATTTTAAGATATAGGACTTCCCTATTAGAACAGGTTGTTCGAAGGGGTCTCCTGTTCTTCCATCAAATATTCTGCTTTTTCCCGGGTACTCGGGTTCAAATACCCATGGATTTTTTGTTTGTTTACTGGCTTCATATAATTCTGAAAACACAAGTTTTCTTGAAGCCTCTTGCTCATATCTCTCATCAAAGGGTGCTATTCTATAATGTTTCTTTAGCAGATCCCCGGCTAATCCGAGCGAGCTTTCAAATATTTGTCCCACATTCATTCGTGAGGGTACTCCTAAGGGATTGAAAACCATATCAACAGGTGTTCCATCTTGCAAATAGGGCATATCTTGCCTGGGCAAAATTTTGGAAATGATCCCCTTATTCCCGTGTCTTCCGGCTACTTTATCCCCAACTTTGATTTCGCGTTTCTGTAAAATATATACACGAACCATTATGTCTAGGGGGTCCCTCTGGATCCATTTCACATCGATAACGCGCCCTCTTCCACCTATAGGTAGTTTGAGAGAAGTTTCTTTTGAAGTGGATACCTCAAGGCCAAATATGGCCCGTAATAACCCAGCTTCCGCGATATACGACGATTCGCTCGCTATCTGAGGCGTTAATTTACCTACTAAAATATCGCCAGTTTCTACCCAGGATCCCAACCTAACAACTCCATTTCTGTCCAAATTGCGGAGTAAATGTTCTTCTAGATGTGGTATTTCTTTAGTAATTTTTTCAGCGGAGCCTTGGCTTGTCGTATCCGTCTGAATTTCATATTTTCGGATGTGAAAAGAAGTATAAATATCCTCATATACCAAACGTTCGCTAATTAGTACTGCGTCTTCAAAATTGTAACCTTCCCATGGCATATAAGCTACTAATACGTTTTTTCCTAAAGCAAGTTCCCCACCAACTGTAGCAGCTCCCTCCGCTAAAATTTGTCCTTTTTTAATGGATTTACCCCGCAGAACCCGAGGTTTTTGGTGCATACAAGTATTTTTGTTAGAGCGCCGATGGGTAACTAAAGGAATACTTATAGTCTTCCCACTACTTGATAAAAGGATCTTGTGACTATCAGTAGAAATGATCTTTCCCTCGCGTTCGGCTATAACGGAAACCCTCGAATCTAGAGCTGTTTGGCGTTCCAATCCAGTTCCAACAATGCACTTCTCGGACCGAGAAAGCGGAACTGCTTGGCGCTGCATATTAGAACTCATTAAAGCCCGATTCGCATCATTATGCTCAATAAAAGGAATGAGAGAACCTCCAATAGAAAAATATTGGAAAGGAAAAATACTTCTAACATGAATCTGTTCCCATGCAATAGTCAGGAATTCTTGACGGTATCTAGCTGGAACAACCTGTTCTTCCTGAATACCCTGATTCAAGGACAAAGAATTTCCTGCTGCTATCATATAATATTCATCTCTATTTGGTGATAAATAAACCACCTGTCTCTCTTTTTTTTCTTTTGCTTTCTCAGATATTTCATAAAAGGGACTCTCTATGGACCCCCACCAGTGGTCAATTCTCGCATGAATAGCTAAGGATCCAGTAAGTCCAACATTGATTCCTTCGGACGTGTCAATTGGACAAATACGCCCATAGTGACTCGGATGAATATCTCGGCTCCGAAAACTTGCAGTTCTCCCCGTCAATCCTCCAGGACCCAAACAACTCACTTTTCGCCCATGAACAGTTTGTGTCAATGGATTGGTTTGATCAAAAACTTGAGATAAGGGGTATGTGCCAAAAAAGGTCTCATAAGTAGTTATTAATAAAATCGAAGTTGAAGTTGGAGTTACCAAAGTTTGTGGAGTCGGTTTCGATTGACGTATGAATACTCTACGGATAGTTTTTTGAACCGCATGTTGTAAACGACCAAGAGCCAGTCCGAATTGATCTTGTAACAGATCCGCAACCGAACGAATACGTTTATTTTTCAAGTGATTCATATCGTCATCGTCAAGTATACCCGTTCCAAATTTCATTCCAATCAAATGATCCGTAGCGGCCAATACATCTCGTGGTAACAAGAATGTATTGTTCTGAGGTATATCAAGATTCAGTCTCCGATTCATATTTCGTCGACCAATCCTTCCTAATTCACATTTTTGTTGAAAAAATTTCTTTTGTAATTCCTCACATAAGGACTCCGAAAATACCAGGTCCCCACCTACACAAGCAAATTGTTGATAAAACTCCAAAATAGCTTTTTCTTTTGACTCAATCCTCTTCTTCTCCTTAGCATTCGGGAAAGATAAGAAAATTTCAGGGTAGGAAACATTATCTAGAATTTCTTTTAGATTCGAACCCATAGCTGATGATAGAACTAGAATAGATATCTTTTGTTTTCTACTCACGCGAGCCCATATCCTTTCTTTTTTATCAATTGCTAATTCCGATCTTCCTCCCCAATCTGATATTATAGTCCCAGTGTAGATAGAAATTCCCTTATGGTCTAATTCCGAGCGGTAGTAAATACCAGGACTTAGCAATATTTGATTGATCACAATTCGGTATATTCCATTTATTATAAAGGTTCCTAAGGAATTCATTATAGGAATGTTTCCAATAGAAATGGTTTGCTTTTGCACATCGAAACCAAAAATTAATCTCGCAGATACATATAATTCGGAAGAATAGGTGAGTGATTCATACACAGCATCCCTTTCTTTTATCGAGGGTTCTAGCAATTGATATCCTTTCGCAAATAATTGAAATGCAATTTCGTGATCTGGATCTTTAATTGTTGGAAACTTCTCAAGTTCTTCTGCCAAGCCTTGATTAATGAACCTACAAAATCCCTCGAATTGGATCTGACTAAATCCGGGTATTGTGGACATTCCCTCATTTCCATTCCGGAGCATCTTAATCTTAAGTTTCCTGTTTATCGAAGAAAAATTCCATTATCAGCTCACTCTTCATCAATCCCTATGGATCGATCTAGCAATTATGGAATCCATATTCTGTTTACTGAATCACATGAAATTCTAGGGAACTCCACATACATATTTCATATATGTATTTCATACATATGAATAGAGACAATTTCGACGAAAGTTCGAATTTGCCAGGGGTACAAATCGAATGAAAATGAATTGATAAAACATTCCTAGAAAAAAATTCTGCCACTTACACTTTATGATACTAATCAGATTGGATGGCAAAGATTTCTCATTTTATCTCCTTTCTATGAATGGGATAAAGCCATAATATAATAATTTATAAGCACTAGAAAATTTGACTTTAGTTCGATTTAGAATAGCACGCTTAGTTTAATTTCAAAAAAGAATAAGAATTTGAGGGTTCTTTTTTGTTTCGTAGTAGTAGAATTGCTAGAAAATATAGGATTTCATTGTAGAATCCTAAAATAAAGTAAGTCCTTTTTTTAAGTACATGCCAATCTAGTTATCCACCTCTCCACATATCCCTGCTTTTATCGTAATTTCACTTGGGTGGGCCAAGATGGTCAGGTCATACTCTATATCAGACCAAATTTCTTTTTTTTATTCAAGATATTTAATGCAATTTTTTTATTCAAGATATTTAATGCAATGAAAAATTAAAGCACGATTCCCCATAGAGATATGTACATAAGGGGGATCCATGGATAATAATGCTGTTATGGATAATAATGCTGTTCGGACCTGTAGTTTACCTATACACGGATTAGGCATAAATCCATTCTATTTTATTATGCCATTAAAAGGAAGGGGGGAGAGAATACCGATTTAAGAGTCGTTCACTACTGCAATTCAAAATTCAAAAAAAAAATAGAATTCTAGTTAATGGTTCCAATTTGTTCTGAATTTTGCAGCCTGTGACTGGAAATCCACTTTTTCTCTTTTTTCATCTCAATAGAAAGAAAAGGGAAGTTTTCTAGTGTTAGCAATGTTTGTTTTAAGATAGAATCCATCGAGGAGAATAATCGAAACTGGATTCAAAAAAAGCAGGAATAGATTTTTTGAAAAAGATTGGAAAAAAGTAAGTAGAATTAGATTCAAGATAAAAGAAAGGAGGTTTTAGTAAGAAAACCTGGATGAATACTTGCTCTTTTCTCTATTTTAGATCGGATTTTTTGGCGGCATGGCCAAGCGGTAAGGCAGGGGACTGCAAATCCTTTATCCCCAGTTCAAATCTGGGTGCCGCCTGATCAATAAAATACTTAGGCTTATAGTACTGATCGAACTCAACAAATTCGTACCCTGCATAAGTTGGGGCAAGAGAGTAACTAGGCCTGGCGATACTGGATTTTGAGAATCCATAGTTCTATCCTCAAACTAGGGTTTGTTTTGTCGGTAGTGGCCCAAACGGCTACCAATAAGGATGAGGTTGCGTTTCCTTATTCTTTTATTAATTTTAATTGATTCTTAATTGATTCGATTCGAGAATTAAAAATTACAAGGCTAAGATGTCAGAAATCTTGATATCCAAAGAGCCCCTAAGGGGCATTCTTTTTTTTTCAATCTAAGATTGAAGAAGGGACTCCACGAAGGAATATCAAGACTTCCTAATTATCATACATTTTATTTATCATACATCTTATGCTACCTACATACACTAAAGTAAGGGCTACTGATTCTGTCGAGAATCAGATTGAATAGGCTGATCAAAAATCAATTTCGGAGTTGTGGATAAAGTCTCCTCATTCTTTCATAGAATGATAGAAGGGCTGTAGGGTTTAGGTTAAAAATAAACATAGGCAAGGTAGGTATCCAATAAATATTTATCTATCCTAATTTTATGGTATATTCTGACGTCCTTTGCTTATAAAAAAAGGGTAACAAAAGGAAGAAAAAATCTTCCTATTCCCGCGTCTTCTATTCAGGACATCATCCCCGTACTCTTTTTTAAGGAAAAGGGCTATGTATCGTATTTATACTTAATGCTCTCCAATTCTACCAGAAATCCTATAAGAATTTGTTAGGAGTAAATTCCTTGAACTGATTCATCCATAGCGTTAGGGCAGAATCCCTTTTTGACTCTGTACCCTTGATTCCACTATGATTATTGATCAATAGTAGAATAATTCCTTCATAGAAATAGGAGACATAATTTACATGGATATAGTAAGTCTCGCTTGGGCTGCTTTAATGGTAGTCTTTACATTTTCTCTTTCACTAGTAGTATGGGGGAGGAGTGGACTCTAGGGATACTACTAATTGATTGAGTAGTCGAATTGTTGTATCAACTTTTTTCTTTAATTGATCGTTTTGCATTAATCATTTTGCCAAACTTTATTCTTTCTCTCTTTCTTTAGTTTTGTTTCACTCCTGTACCTGTAAGAAACTCTTGTAAGAAAGAGTCGTTCTATTCTACTATATAGAAATAGAAAGAGCGATTACAGCAATTCCAAATTTCTACTAGAAGTGACGAATGGTTAAAAAAGTTCTATACATAAGAAAATTAGACTTTCTTCCACGGAGCTATTCACAACATATCGCACACTTTCCATTTGTTTTATATTCTTTTCTTATTCTTAGAATAATTTTTATGCTCTTTTGAAGCATCTCGCCGCATGTTTAAGCATGAAAGATTCGCTGGTTTTTTCCTTTTACTTTTTTCTTTTACTTTTTACTATAGTCTATTCTCATATTATTTTTCTCTCCCTCCATGGATTCTTTCGTGAAGAATTGTCTTCGATTTTTTTATTTTGACTTGATTGAAATTAAGTGGATGCAGTGAAAAAAGAAATTGAATTAGACTACTATTTCAATCTACTAATCTATTCTATGTAGATTCAAGATAATATAATAGAAAGACTCTAAAGTGTCGTAGAAAAAACTATATGTAGTTCTTTCTACCACACTTTATGATTCCAACCAGATCCTTTCATTTAAGACTTGGATTTTTTTTTTATTTTATTTAATCCCTTTTTCATTTCTTCAATGATTAATTGGAATTCCAATTAATCATTTTGGCTGACTGTTTTTACATAAATAATAAGTAAAAAGGCAGTAGGAACTAGAATAAACAGTGCAGTAGCAATAAATGCGAGAATATTGACTTCCATAACCTCTTTATTTTTTTCACAATAACTCGGGATGTAATCCCATGGAGAGGAAAAAGGGGTATCCTGTAAATTCAAGGGGAGGACTTGCATTCTGATAATACTGAATCAATTCAATATTATGAATATCGGATCTATCAAATCAATTCATGGTTGAGAGTGGAATAGTATAACATAGGAAGATCCACTTTTTCTTTTCTATATCTATAACCCACGATCTTTCTTATCTTATCCAATTTCCCTTCCTTTTTCTTATAGTTATACATACAATTATGTATGTATGTATTATATGACCGACTTTCTATGGGTCACATAGACATCCAAATAAGCAGTAGAAGTAGAAGTGAGATGGAGAAAAGAGGGCTTAAATAAAAAAAAATCGAATATTTTAATTAATTTAGGAAAAAGGGCGTTTGCTTTGCTTGGTTTTTCTTTTATTTTATTAAGTTACTATCAATATCCACTTTTGGGGTCTAAAGATGAGAACAGATCCATAAAATAAGGAGTCCGCAAATGGAATGAAAATGAGATAGATTCTTTCCAATTAGTCATTGAACATACACAAACAAAGTTGGAACTACAAAATGGAGGGGGCCTGGTTTAATCCAAAAAGTAAAGTACTAATTATATTCAATTAAATTCACTGTCTATGTCTAAGAAAAAACGAATACGATTTATGTATGGATTTCGGTAAAATACCGGTACTCTATTCCATAAGAGTCGAATAGGAAGTTAAGATGAGGATGGTATCATCATAAGGATAGAGTAATATCCTAAATTATACTAATCCAAGTATGATATGTATGTCTTTCCTTATCAACCGGGAGTAGTGAAAAAAAAAAATTCCTATAGGCCTCCCCTCCCTCTTTAATGAGAAATGCGAAATAAAAAAAGTGAAATAAGGGTGCCCCATAGGTATTTGATCTTCTCTCCTGCCCCCCCTTTTTCATGGAAAAAGGAAAGATGAATTTCTCCATTCATTGAACCCTAGTTCGGGACTGACGGGGCTCGAACCCGCAGCTTCCGCCTTGACAGGGCGGTGCTCTGACCAATTGAACTACAATCCCCGCGGGGTGTATGGCATACCTATTCTTAAATAGAACCATAAGAAGATTCGATTCGCCTGTCGTACTCTAAGAAATAGACGAATCATATACTACATACCCACATATCATATGTGGGTATAGTGAGAGTGACATAACTAGTATGTCGCGATTTTTTATCGCTAAAAATGGATGATAATCCACCTTTCATTTCAATAAGAAAAACTCTTTTGTTTGTAAAAAAGGAATGAGAGAGATATGGATTAGAAAGAAATTTCCCCCTTTCGCTTTATCCTTTATTTCTATGGATCAGACATTTTATTTTATGGAAGAAAAACAAATGGATTTAGTTCATATTCACGAAGCCCTAGATTTTTGGGCCGAGCTGGATTTGAACCAGCGTAGACATATCGTCAACGAATTTACAGTCCGTCCCCATTAACCGCTCGGGCATCGACCCAGGAAGAATTTATTCTAGGGTTTTTTAGAATCTATGATTAACCTCCTTTCATAATACTCCCTACCCCCAGGGGAAGTCGAATCCCCGCTGCCTCCTTGAAAGAGAGATGTCCTGAACCACTAGACGATAGGGGCATCACTTCACTAGACGATAGGGCCATATACAACCGCTCGTCATTATACTATAATGATAGTATGAGCAGTTTTTTGGAATTGTCAATATACTCGAAGAGTATAACTAGATCCAAAGCAAAGAGTCTTTCCTACTTTTCTGTTATGCTTTCTTTCATAGGATTTTTTTTAGTTGATGGTTAGGTTAATTCACGGATCATTCCCTACTTTTTAGGGAAATTCATTTAAAGGGTATAGAATAAGAATAGATTAATAAAAGGGATTCTAGATTAGTTCAGTACAGGTAGTGATTTGATTGATCTAACAGGAAAAAGAGTCCAATTTGATTTCTTTTTTGTAATTTCCACCCCGTGCTTCGTTTAGCGTTCAGACCAAAAATGCATGCATCCCACACTAAGTCATAAAATTCAAGAAAAAATAGAGAAATTTTCAAAAACAAAGAAAAAAAAGTGAATAAATAATAAATTTAGTAGAAAAGTACTTTATCGGATTCGAACCGATGACTTACGTCTTACCATGGCATTACTCTACCACCAAATAAAAAGCCCTTTATCGGATTTGAACCGATGACTTATGCCTTACCATGGCATTACTCTACCACTGAGTTAAAAGGGCTTTTTATTCAATTCAAAAATTAGCCACTTTGATTTCTCATTATGAGTCTACTGCATAATGTACATAATATATGTATATATAGAGATATATGTAGAGATTATATATGTATATATCGAGATATAGAAGTTTATTCATGGCGAGGTTCAAAATCTTGAGAGTTCAAAATCTTGAGAAAATCAAGAAAAATAAGAAAATCTTTCATATTCTCTCTTATCACTTGCACAAAGTAGAGGTTTTTTTATTTTTTTATATAAAAAAATACATATAATAAAATACGTGAAGAGAGAGTTGACACAATAAAAAATTATTATTATATATCCGATATACTTGAAGAGGGTAAGTTCATAGGTATGTAAACATGATCTCGGACGACTCACCAAACCAAAGCCCAGAAGTTCTATTTTTTAGAAGAGGAGAACAAATATGTATCAATTGTTGAATCGGATACAACAATGGGCAAAAAAAAAAAGGCCAAAGGGGCAATAAGAGCTGCTGTTAAAAAAACGGTAGACTTTGTTTTTTTTTTATCTTTAGGCTATTGACTTTTCACGTGCTCAGAACGTTCTGCAGAATTAGGGACTTTTTTCTTCTATTGGCTGATCTTATGATGAGAACTTTCTCCATTTATGTTTTATTTCTTCTAATTCTAATTGGGTAGGGTATAAAGGAATTCGCGCTCTTCATATACCCATATGGTTGGGTATTAATTTTCAGTGATATACTTCTTGTCTGTTTTGGTGAGAAATTGAAACTATTTTTAACAGGCATCTCTTAGAAAAACCTTCGAGTTCAAAACTTTTCAATTTTTCTTAAAAAGTTTTGGACGGATTTGTTGAAGCGATTTTTAACAGGTACCCCTTCCAAGGAAGGGGGGTACTTGAATATTCTCAAGGGATTCTGGTTGGTGCATTTTGAACAAACTATGTTGGAGTTTTAGCAACAATTTGCTTGTAAAAAGTGGGCAGTCGAATTTATACTGCAGAGTATAAAAATTATTCTACTGCCTGCCCAACAAAAAATAATAAACCATACCCTACATACCTAACTCCTCCTGGCTATGGGTTTTCTGTTTCCGAAGATTAGGAAAAAAGGAGGATTCTGGAACCCTAAAGGTTCGATGGTATATGGATATGGAAAATATAAGATTCCCGATCCTAGCGGGAAAAGGAAGGGAACAGATACCCAATATGATTCTTGGGAGGAACATTTGGTAATGGTCTTGGTCCTCTATGCTCTTTTTTATGTGTTCTTAGTTCTATTCATCTTCTTTGATTCTTTTAAACAAGAATCTAATAAACTAGAATTGAGTGGAAAAGAGGAGAAGAAATTGGTAAATGGAGAGGATCGACTAACCAGAGACATTTAGGATCTTCTTTACATCAGGTAAATCCGTCGGGTCCTGTCCGCTTCTCCGTTTAAGTTACGACTCTTTGTTTCTTGCTTCTCTCAAGCCATAGGGAAAGTCTATGATGAATTTTTAAAATGCATCTCACTCTTTCTCTAGGGCTCGGACTTCATGATAAGTGGGGGAAGAAAGAAAACATCTTCCCCAATTTCTTTGTTCAGAATTGAACAAAAAAGAAAAGGAAGAAAGGGATTTATGGGGGCAGTGCTGCTCCCTATATCTCCTAGTGTATATTGTAGGAATAATCAAACTATTCCTTAGAGCAGTCTGGCACACTTACGTCCTCGCAAAACAAATAATGATCATTGTAGTCGTAACCGTAGAATACGAACCTAATCGAAATGCATACATTTGTCTCATACACTATGGGGATGGTGAGAAGAGATATATTTTACATCCCAGAGGGGCTATCTAAACCCTAAAGCTAAAGCATCCCAGAGGGGCTATGAAGAGATATATTTTACATCCCAGAGGGGCTATCTAAACCCTAAAGCTAAAGTAAAGGCCCGCGATCGAAGTACCAACAGCTCACTGTCATGAACCTTCTCCATTTGATTCAATAAGGGGGAATTAGCCTCCTTCTCGAATGGCTACCCTTGACAAAGGGTAGCGTTGGTATCATAATCTACATGTAGCGGGTATAGTTTAGTGGTAAAAGTGTGATTCGTTCTATTAATAACTGAATTTGAAATGATATACTTAAGGCGTCCTTAAGTTTTTTATATTCCGATGAAAACTTTAGTTCTTATAAAGGATTTAATCCTTTTCCTCTCAATAGCATATTGAGGAAGAATATACATTCTCGCGATTTGTACCCAAAAACTAATTGAAATTGCATCCAAAATACAAATTGGATTATGAGTACAGAGTCGCGAAGCATAATTTTGCATTGGATTAAGTATTCCAATTTTTAAAATATGAGTAAAGGATCTATGGATGAAGATACAAAAAAGTTTATTTCCAATCGTAACTAAATCTTCTTTTGTTAAAAAAGGAAATGGAAGCCAAATAGCTAAAAAACGGTAGTTTTGGTTTACTAGAACCATCAGCATATTGTTTCAGCTCGGTGGAAACCTAATTCTTTTCCTCAGGATCTCTTGAATGAAATTAGGGAACGAAGTAAGTAGATTAGATAGATTTAGTAGAATTTCTATCTCCTACTCTATAGGGATCATCTAGAAAGCGGAGAGCTTTGGTTCCATTCAGATAGAAAAGCTGACATAGATGTTAAGTGGTGAGAATATCCATAAAGGAGCCGAATGAAATCAAAATTTCATGTTCGGTTTTGAATTAGAGACGTTAAAACTAATCAACCAACGTCGACTATAACCCCTAGCCTTCCAAGCTAACGATGCGGGTTCGATTCCCGCTACCCGCTCCATTCTGTATAAAAGGACTATTCTATTTGTCTAGACATGGTAGAGTCCTGTATTCAACCTTTTTCGTCCACCAGTTTCCGTCCCTCCAGAGCGGAGTAGAGCAGTTTGGTAGCTCACGAGGCTCATAACCTTGAGGTCACGGGTTCGATTCCCGTCTCCGCACTTAGCAGTCTGTATAAAAGGACTATTCTATTTGTATAGAGTAGAGGGCTGGGCGGTATCCAACCCTTTTTTATTCATTAGTTCCCGGCCCTAAAGGGCCAAATGGAGCAGTTTGCGAAGTCACTTGCCCCTACAAGAAGAACTCTCAAGGCTCCTTCCTACCCTGCAGAAAAGAAAAAAGAAATGAAAGAAAGGCACAGTCTACCTCCCTTCCCTTTAAAAGGAGTTTGCCAGTTGTTTGTCTCGGTGAATCCCCAATTTAGGGAGCCCTGTTGGCGAGTTCGATTCCCGCCTCCGGAGCCCCTTTTTTTGAGTGGGGTGCAAAAGAAGGGTAAGATAGTAAGGGATACGGTACTAGACTAACACCTACTTAATTTAATATAAGTAGTTAAGTAGTCAACTAGACTCAATTTTTTATCATAGTACCTTACTAAATTAAGCTGGCGAGCGGCGGGAATCGAACCCGTATCTTCTCCTTGGCAAGGAGATGTTTTACCATTGAACTACGCTCGCTACGGGATATATTTTATAGGGTATATCCGCCTGGGTCGACCGTCTATGTCTGGGTCGACCGTTTCATTTTCTATTATATTAGAGTTTTCTTTTTTTTAATTGTCTGTCAATCAATATTCTAATGGCAATGGAATTTCATAATAATGAAAGAGAAGAGGTAGCAATTCGGAACGCAAATTGCATTTTAATGCGTCTCACAATTCCAATTTTTTCGAAGAAATGGCCTTTTTATTTATTTTGTATCGGGCTACTAAATACTAAACAAATTTAAGAAATGAGAGAATTCAGAATAGCTACCAGAAAGACTAGTCCAATCCATAATGATGTACCGGAAAATACAACGTTTTTATTATTTGACCAACCATCAGGAGAAGCAAATACAAGGGGTACACTAATTACTAACACTGAGGAAGTCGCAATTAA